GATCTATTCCAAATTTATGAATCGTCCCATGGATTTTGATATTTCGATTGTATGGCGTGGTGTATACACGTTATGCAAACAGAAGGTATGGTTACTCTACTCTATTTTTTCATGGAATGCTTATTCCATTCTTTTTTCTCTTTGGATCATAACCAAATCAAAACTTCTCGAGTTATCAGAATCTGTAGTAAAAAAAGTCCTTGGTTATTTAACTTAGATGAAATAGTAATAGTTCCGCTCATTGGTATACTACAAAAATGGGAATGAAATCAATCTGATTCCAATATCTCATATCTTTCCCAAACAAAAGGGGACAATTTAAGTGGAAAGCCCATATCTATTTAATATCTATTTATTAGAATAAAATTAGTCTGTTTTTATGTTATTTCGTACTGTATAATTCCTTTGCTTTGTTTGTGGGATCATTTTCCCCAGGGGTAATGAAAAGAATTCTAGAATGGATTGCTAATTATGCCTAGATCTAATATAAATGGAAATTTTATTGATAAGACCTCTTCAATTGTAGCCAATATCTTATTACGAATAATTCCGACAACTTCAGGAGAAAAAAAGGCATTTACCTATTACAGAGATGGTGCGATTTGATTCTTTTTTCTTGTTTTTTTTAGCCCTCACCTCAGTCTTACGAGAAAGAGACGCGGTTCGGTATAGAAAGAACGAAATTCTTGAAATAAACCTACGCTCGGTGAAGGTGAAGTTTGGAGATAGAACAATTCCTTCTATCGTGTATCCTCGATTGATGCAGCCTCAGATGTTTCAATTGTTGATTTGAGTATTGAGCGAAAGGTTACACCTATGGGTTCTGTATTGCGGGTCAATCCTACACTACATCAGTACCAATAGACGGCATAAGGGAAAAAGCACTACACCTAGGAATCAACAACACAAAAACTTTGTTATAAATTCCCCCTTTCCTTATCGGTATCGGGACTAACAAGAATGGTTGGGACAACAAACATCCATCTCGTTTGTACTTTGGATACCCGTATAACCATCAAAGATCGTTGAAGTGACTAATTCCTGGAAATAGAAGGCGTTGAGAACAAAGAAATTGTTGGAGTTACCATTTATATCTAACACTAATATGATTGGTGTTAAGAAAAAACCTCTTGCGGGAAGGCTGGCTAGAGATTTCTTGTAAAAATACTAGTTCCTTTCAGTTCATAATGAGATGAGAATAGTTCAATTTTTATTCTATGGATTATTCCCCTTAGTACTATGCGCAGAAGGGAGGAGCCGTATGAGATGAAAATCTCATGTACGGTTCTGGAACGGAGATTTTTTGAATAGAATGAACGACCGTAACGGATGTTGGCTCAATCCGAAGGAAATTATGCGGAAGCTTTACAGAATTATTATGAAGCTACGCGACCAGAAATTGATCCCTATGATCGAAGTTATATACTCTATAACATAGGCCTTATACACACAAGCAATGGAGAGCATACAAAGGCTTTGGAATATTATTTCCGGGCACTAGAACGAAACCCATTCTTACCACAAGCTTTTAATAATATGGCCGTGATCTGTCATTACGTGCGACTATCTCCACTATAGAAATAAGGAAAAAAAGCAAAGATCAAATTGGCTAGTAAATACTAGAAAAAATAGGCTTTCTACATAATGCATCGTCCAAAGCAACGATTTTTATCAGCTGTAGCAAGGAAAGAGACTTCACGAGAACCAAAATAGGAAGAAAAAAAAATGAGTGCAGCCTATATACTATATTCTATGGATAAAGGATCAAATTGATAGAGAAAGCACCGTAAAGATCAATTAGCGAGCTATTGAGTCGATACAGTTAAGAACTGCTTACTTATGTCATGATATGGGACAAAAGTTAGGAATCAACTTATGTAATAGAGTCAATCCACTAAGGTATTGAGCAGCGGTGTAGCATCAGATCCCAAAGATAGTAAGTTCTTTTTTCTTATGGAAAAAAGTCTTTTTCAAAGATTCTATATGAATTCCATATATGAAACCGAGATAGTTACCTTTCAGAAAATTCTAACGATATTGTGGGGATACCTATGCTTCATTCTTCTGAAGGTGGGAGAAAAGATCAAACTGATTCTGATTATTGATCAAAATTAGGGTTTGAAACTTATGTAATTAACTTCTTCTGGTTAACCCAAGAAAAAATGGGATAGGTTTATGAGAAATCTAATTCAGTTAGCATAGGGTAGATTAAGATAGGACACAAAAAGAATCGATTTTTGAGCCGTATGAGATAGGAAACTCTCAAGTACGGTTCTAAGGGAAGGAACCACCTATTCCGACCGGGGAGAACAGGCCATTCTACAGGGTGATTCTGAAATTGCGGAAGCTTGGTCCGATCAAGCTGCTGAGTATTGGAAACAAGCTATAGCGCTTACTCCAGGTAATTATATTGAAGCACATAATTGGTTGAAAATCACGAAGCGCTTCGAATAAAACCACTCTCTTTTTTAATGAATTAAAAAAAAAAAATGGGTTTGGT